ATCCAAACATTAATTGGTCGTGTATTAGCCGATGATATATATATGGGCACACGCTGTATTGCCACTAGAAATCAAGACATTGGGATTGGACTTGTAAATCGATTCATAACCTTTCGAGCACAACCAATAGCTATTCGAACTCCCTTTACTTGTAGGAGTGCATCTTGGATCTGTCGATTATGTTATGGTCGGAGTCCTACTCATGGCGACCTGGTTGAATTGGGAGAAGCTGTAGGTATTATTGCAGGCCAATCAATTGGAGAACCGGGCACTCAATTAACATTAAGAACTTTTCATACCGGTGGAGTATTCACAGGGGGTACTGCAGAACACGTGCGAGCCCCTTCTAATGGAAAAATCAAATTCAATGAGGATTTAGTTCATCCGACACGTACACGCCATGGGCATCCCGCCCTTCTCTGTTCTATAAACTTGTATGTAACTATTGAGAGTGAAGATATTCGACATAATGTAAATATTCCATCCCAAAGTTTTCTTTTAGTTCAAAACGATCAATATGTAGAATCAGAACAAGTGATTGCCGAGATTCGCGCGGGAACATCCACTTTGAATTTTAAAGAGAAGATTCGAAAACATATTTATTCTGACTCAGACGGAGAAATGCACTGGAGCACCGATGTATATCATGCACCCGAATTTACATACGGCAGTGTTCATCTATTACCAAAAACAAGTCATTTATGGATATTATTAGGAGAGCCACGCGGATCCAGTCTAGTTTCACTTTCGATCCACAAGGATCAAGATCAAATGAGTGCGAATTCTCGTTCTGTCAAGAGTTTTAACCTTTCAGGGACGGATGATCAGTTGAGAGAAAAATTCTTTACTTCAGATTTTTCGGGTAAAAAAGAAGATAGGATTCCTGATTATTCAGACCTTAGTCGAATTATATGTACTGGTCGTTGTAATCTCGTAGATCCGACCCTTCTCTACCAGAATTCGGATTTATTCTCAAAGAGGCGAAGAAATAGATTCATCATCCCACTCCAATCGATTCAAGAACGCGAGAACGGACTAACGCCCCCTTCAGATATCTTGATTGAAATCCCCATCAACGGCATTTTCCGTAGAAATAGTATTCTTGCTTATTTGGACGATCCTAGATACAGAAGAAAGAGTTCGGGCATTACTAAATATGGGACTCTAGAAATGCATTCAATCGTCAAAAAAGAGGATTTGATTGAGTATCGAGGAGGCAAGGAATTTAGTCCAAAATACCAAATGAAAGTCGATCGGTTTTTTTTCATTCCCGAGGAAGTGCATATATTACCCGGATCTTCTTCCATAATGGTACGTAACAATAGTATCATTGGGGTGGATACACAAATTACTTTAAATATGAGAAGCCGCGTAGCCGGGTTGGTCCGAGTGGAGAGAAAAAAAAAAAGAATTGAACTTAAAATCTTTTCTGGAGATATCCATTTTCCCGGAGAGACAGATAAGATATCCCGACATAGCGGCGTTTTGATACCACTAAGAACAGGAAAACGAAATTCTAAGGAATCGAAAAAACGGGAAAATTGGATCTATGTTCAACGGATCACACCTAGTAAGAAAAAGTATTTTGTTTTGGTTCGGCCTGTCGTCACATATGAAATAACGGACGGTATAACTTTAGGAACACTTTTCCCTCCGGATCTGTTGCAGGAAAGGGATAATGTGAAACTTCGAGTTGTCAATTATATCCTTTATGGAAATGGTAAACCAATTCGAGGAATTTCTGATACAAATATTCAATTAGTTCGGACTTGTTTAGTATTGAATTGGGACCAAGACAAAAAAAGTTCTTCTAGTCAAGAAGCCCGTGCTTCCTTTGTTGAAATAAGGGTAAATGGTTTGATTCGACATTTACTAAGAATCGACTTGCTGAAATCTACTTTTTCATATATCGGAAAAAGGAATGATCCCTCGGGCTCAGGATTGTTCTCGGATAATGGATCAGATTGCACAAAAAGAAATCCGTTTTCTTCGATTTATTCCAAGGCAATAATTCAACAACCCCTTAATCAAAATAAAAGAACTATTCATACGTTATTGAATAGAAATGCGGGATTCCAATCGTTGATAATTTTGTCATCATCCAATTGTTTTCGAATGGGTCCATTCAACGATGTAAAATATCACAATCACAATGTGATACACAATGGGATAAAAGAATCAATTAACATTACAAAAGATCCTGTAATTCCAATTCAGAATTCGCTGGGGCCTTTAGGAACAGTCCCTCTAATTCGAATTGCGAATGTTTATTCATTTTACCATTTAATAACTCATAATCAGATCTTGGTAAAGAACTATTTGCAACTTGACAATTTAAAACAGACCTTTCAAGTAATTAAATTGAAATATTATTTAATCGATGAAAAGGAGAAAATTTATAACCCCGATCCATGCAGTAACATTATTTTCAATTTGAATTGGTATTTTCTCCATCCCAATTATTGTCAAGAAACATCTACAATAATGAGTCTTGGGCAGT